GTTATTGTAGCTTATCCTTAAAGCACGGCACTGAAAATGCCATGATGGGAATCTTCGATTCTCCAAAAACAAAAGTTTTGATCCTAAACTTACCATTGTTTGAAACCAAAATTATACATGCAAGTATCTACACACCCGTGAGAAACGCCCTAATCATCTTTAACAGAACTCCGGAGCAAGTATCAGGCTCAACAAATTAGCCCATAACACTTTGCATCGCCACTTCCCCACGGATATCAGCAGTAATTAATATTAGGCAATTAGTGAAAACTTGACCTAGCTATGGTTAACTGGGCCGGCAAATTTCGTGCCAGCAGCCGCGGTTATACGAAAGGCCCAAAACAAGAAGCATACGGCGTAAAGCGTGACTAGAATTTTATCTTTGCAGCTATAAGGAGAAATCAAAGTTAAGTAGTAAAATACACTAACTAAAAGAATCTTAACCCCTTATGCAAATAGATATTTCACTCACGAAAACTAAGAAACAAACTAGGATTAGATACCCTACTATGCTTAGTCTTAACCTAAGATATATTAAAACAAAACTATCCGCCAGAGAACTACGAGTGAAAAACTTAAAACTCAAAGGACTTGGCGGTGCCCCATACTCAGCCTAGAGGAGCCTGTCCTATAATCGATAATCCACGATAAACCTAACCGCTTTTAGCAAAATCAGCCTATATACCGCCATCGCCAGTTTATCTTCTAAAAGATTAAAAATAAACACAAAAGTTTTATCACTAGTACGTTAGGTCAAGGTGTAGCACATAAAACGGTAAGAGATGGGCTACATTTTTTATTCAAAAAAATACGGAAAACACAATGAAACTAGTGTTTGAAGGCGGATTTAGTAGTAAAATTTATAAGAATATTTATTTTAAATAAGCCCTGGGGCGCGCACATACCGCCCGTCACCCTCCTCAATTATATTTTTAACAAACATATTCAACCAAAATTCCATAGATGAGGCAAGTCGTAACATGGTAAGCGCACTGGAAAGTGTGCTTGGACTACAAAAAGTAGCTTATTAAAAGCATTCAATTTACGATTGAACGATGTTAGATTTAACCTAACCTTTCTGTGCAAAACTTCTAGCCCAATCAACTATAACTAGCATACCCATATTTGACAAAACAAAACATTTGACAAGATTAGTAAATGCGATTAAACATTAAAATTGAAGCAATAGCAAACGAGTACCGCAAGGGAAAAATGAAATAATACTGAAATACCACACGCGAAAAAAAGCAAAGATTAACACTTGTACCTTTTGCATCATGATTTAGCAAGCATACCCAGACAAAGCGTTACTTTAGCCTGCCCCCCCGAAATCAGGTGAGCTACTCTTAAATAGTTTATTAGAACGACCCCGTCTCTGTAGCAAAAGAGTGGCACAAGTTAAGAGTAGAGGTGAAAAGCCTAACGAACCTGATGATAGCTGGTTGCCTACTTTTTAAACGAATTTTAGTTCGACTTTAAGCCTACTACTACATTAACTAGTACCCCCTACTTTAAGCTTAAAAGATAATCAATAGGGGTACAGCCCTATTGATTAAGGATTCAACCCGTATTAGAGAGCCAAATAACAACCACAAAACCAGTGGGCCTTAAAGCAGCCAACATTAAATAAAGCGTCACAGCCTACATTTTAAATAATATCAAAATATAATCCAACCTCCTAATTACCTACTAGGCTATTCTATATAATTATAGAAGAACTAATGCTAAAACTAGTAACAAGATTTCATCTCTTTTACGCACCTGTAACTCAGCTCTGAATGTCAACTGAAAATTAACAGACCAAAATAGGCATAACTTAGAAGATACAAGACTTAAGTACCAAAATACTGTTAACCCAACACAGGCGCGATCTAAAGAAAGATTAAAAGTTAAAAAAGGAACTCGGCAAATCTAGTCCCAACTGTTTACCAAAAACATAGCCTTTAGCTATCCAAGTATTAAAGGTACCGCCTGCCCAGTGATTATCCTTAAACGGCCGCGGTATTATAACCGTGCAAAGGTAGCGTAATCACTTGTCTCTTAAATAGTGACCAGTATGAACGGCTAAATGAGGACTAAACTGTCTCTTTTAACTAATCAGTGAAACTGATCTCCCAGTACAAAAGCTGGGATAAACATATAAGACGAGAAGACCCTGTGGAGCTTTAAACTAAGTACTAACCAAAATATAGTATGTAGTTTTTAGTTGGGGCGACTATGGAAACAAACAAAACTTCCAACTGCGAGCCTTACACTCCTACCAAGACCAACCTGTCAAAGTACATGCCTGATCCAGTAAATACTGATAAACGAACCAAGTTACCCCAGGGATAACAGCGCTATCTTCTTTAAGAGACCATATCGACAAGAAGGCTTACGACCTCGATGTTGGATCAGGACCCCCAAATGGTGCAACCGCTATTAATGGTTCGTTTGTTCAACGATTAAAGTCCTACGTGATCTGAGTTCAGACCGGAGAAATCCAGGTCGGTTTCTATCTATACTTCATTTTCTTTAGTACGAAAGGATCAAGAAAATAGGACCAATCTTAAAAAGAAGTCCTCACAATAACTGAATAAAAATAAAGTTCACAACATAATTACAACCCAAGACATGGGTTAGTTAGGATGGCAAAGCCCGGCACATGCAAAAGACCTAAAATCTTTCTACAGAAGTTCAAATCCTCTTCCTAATAATGCTATCCTTCTTAAATCTTGTACTCAACCCAATCTTATATATCCTTCCAGTATTAATTGCAGTAGCATATTTAACCTTACTAGAACGGAAAATATTAGGCTACATACAACTTCGAAAAGGCCCAAACATTGTAGGACCACAAGGATTACTCCAACCAATCGCCGATGGCGTAAAATTATTTATTAAAGAACCCATCCGCCCATCCAACGCCTCTCCAGTCCTACTTATTATAATACCGACATTAGCCCTATTCCTAGCCCTAACAATCTGAATTCCAGTGCCCATACCAATTCCACTTATGGATCTTAATCTTGGCCTACTATTTATACTAGCAATCTCTAGTATAACCGTTTACTCAATTTTATGATCTGGCTGAGCGTCTAACTCTAAATACGCCCTAATAGGGGCAATTCGAGCGGTTGCACAAACAATTTCATACGAAGTAACACTAGGAATTATCCTCCTATCAATTATTATTTTAACAGGTGGCTACACAATACAAACACTATTAATCACCCAAAAATCAACTTGACTTATTATATCATCTTGACCTCTTATAATAATATGATACATTTCAACATTAGCAGAAACTAATCGAGCACCCTTTGATCTTACAGAAGGAGAATCAGAACTCGTATCCGGGTTTAATGTAGAATATGCCGCTGGCCCATTCGCCATATTCTTTCTAGCAGAATACACCAATATTCTACTTATAAATACACTTACATGCATCCTATTTTTTAGCCCCAATTCTTCTGAACCAAAAAACTTTACAATGATTATTATATTAAAAACAATACTACTAACTATAACATTCCTATGAGTACGAGCCTCATACCCACGATTCCGCTACGATCAACTAATACACCTCCTATGAAAACAATTCTTGCCAATTACATTGGCGCTATGTCTCTGACATATCTCATTTCCAATTTCACTCTCCGGACTACCACCAATAATTACATAGGAGATATGCCTGAACTAAAGGGCTACTTTGATAGAGTAAAAATAGGGATTTAGCCCCCTTATCTCCTTAAAGAGACAGGATTTGAACCTGCACCAAAAAACTCAAAATTTCATGTACTTCCTTTATACTACCCTATAATAAGATCAGCTAAACAAGCTCTCGGGCCCATACCCCGAAAATGTTGGTTCAAAACCCTCTCTTATTAATGAATCCCATAATTATAATAATCTTAATCTTCAGTATTATTACTGGAACCATTATTACCATATCCAGCCAACATTGGCTTCTTGCCTGGATGGGACTAGAACTTAATACACTAGCTGTTATCCCAATCATTTCAAAAAAACACCACCCGCGAGCAACTGAAGCCGCAACTAAATACTTCTTAATTCAAGCCGGTGCCTCAGCCATAATTTTATTTTCCAGTATTATTAATGCATGATTTATAGGACAATGAGATATTCTACAACTATCAGACCCATTAGCTAAAACTCTACTTACAATTGCACTAATGATAAAACTAGGATTAACCCCCCTTCACTTCTGATTCCCTGAAGTTCTTCAAGGATCATCACTTACAACAGCATTAATCTTAGCCACATGACAAAAACTTGCACCAATGACCCTCCTTTATATAACAGCACACCAAATCTCAACAACTATTCTTTTAATTATTGGAGCCATATCAACAATTGTAGGCGGCCTAGGCGGACTAAACCAAACACAGCTACGAAAAATAATAGCATTCTCCTCAATTGCTCACTTAGGTTGAATAACAGCAGTTATCACATTATCTACAAACCTAGCAATATTTAACCTAGTCATTTATATCCTTATTACAACTAACACATTTATAATCTTTATTTCCCTATCAACGAAAACAATTAAAGACATAGGAACAACATTAAACACCGCACCTATACTAGCTACAATACTAATAATTGTCCTCTTATCAATAGGAGGCCTTCCACCACTATCTGGGTTCCTGCCAAAATGACTTATTTTACAAGAACTAACAACCCAAAACCTATTACCAGTAGCCATTCTTATAGCTATAGCTACGCTCCTCAATCTATTCTTCTACCTACGACTGGCATATACAACAGCCCTCACCCTACCCCCAAACGCAATAGGAGTATTAAACAATTGACGATTTAAAGCAAAATCAACAAGCCTTCTACTAACCACGACCTTTCCACTCTCCATTATAATAACACCTCTGATACCCATCATTCAGCTATAACAGAAATTTAGGATCACCATTAAACCGAGGACCTTCAAAGCCCTAAACAAGAGTAATACTCTTAATTTCTGAAAAGACCTATAAAACTTTAATTTATATCCTCTAAATGCAACTTAGATACTTTAATTAAGCTAAGACCTTACTAGATAGACGGGCCTTGATCCCATAAACAATTAATTAACAGCTAACCGCCCTAACCAGCGGACTTCTATCTACTTCTCCCGCCTCTTAAAACGGGAGAAGTTCCGGGGATCTTAATTCCATTTCCAAGTTTGCAACTTGACGTAATTCTACTACAGAACTATGATAAGAGAGGAGTTTAACCTCGTTAGCAAATTTACAATCTGCCGCCTTACTCTCGGCCATCTTACCTGTGACCATTACTCGCTGACTCTTTTCAACTAATCATAAAGATATTGGTACTCTTTATTTAATCTTTGGTGCTTGATCAGGAATGGTTGGTACCGCCCTAAGTCTTCTAATTCGAGCTGAACTGAATCAACCTGGCACTCTCTTAGGAGATGATCAAATTTATAATGTCATCGTCACTGCACATGCATTTGTCATAATTTTTTTTATAGTTATACCTGTAATAATCGGCGGATTTGGTAATTGATTGGTCCCATTAATAATTGGGGCCCCTGATATAGCCTTCCCGCGCATAAATAATATAAGTTTTTGACTCCTCCCGCCCTCTCTTCTTCTTCTTCTAGCATCATCAGGCATTGAATCTGGAGCCGGAACTGGTTGAACTGTCTACCCACCCCTTGCAGGAAATCTTACCCACGCCGGAGCATCAGTAGACCTAACAATTTTTTCGCTCCATTTAGCAGGAGTATCGTCTATCCTGGGCGCAATTAATTTTATTACAACCTGTCTTAATATGAAACCTCCTGCCATAACACAATACCAAACTCCATTATTTGTCTGATCAGTCTTAATTACAGCGGTACTACTACTCCTTTCTCTTCCAGTACTTGCAGCAGGAATTACCATACTACTAACTGATCGAAACTTAAACACTTCTTTTTTTGATCCGGCAGGAGGCGGAGATCCAGTTCTTTACCAACATCTATTCTGATTTTTCGGACACCCAGAAGTATATATCCTTATCTTACCAGGGTTCGGCATAATCTCCCACATTGTAACATATTATGCAGGAAAAAAAGAACCATTTGGCTACATAGGCATAGTATGAGCAATAATATCTATTGGCTTTCTTGGTTTTATTGTTTGAGCACACCATATATTTACAGTCGGCATAGATGTTGATACTCGCGCTTACTTTACCTCCGCTACTATAATTATTGCAATTCCAACTGGAGTTAAAGTTTTTAGCTGACTAGCGACACTCCACGGTGGTACAATTAAATGAGATGCTTCAATATTATGAGCACTGGGCTTTATTTTCTTATTTACTGTAGGAGGCTTAACTGGAATTGTATTAGCAAACTCCTCTCTAGATATTGTTCTTCACGACACCTACTACGTTGTAGCTCATTTTCACTACGTACTATCAATAGGCGCAGTATTTGCAATTATAGCAGGCTTTGTCCACTGATTCCCACTATTTTCAGGCTATACTCTTCATCATACATGAACAAAAATCCACTTTGGAATTATGTTTGCAGGAGTTAATATGACATTTTTTCCACAACACTTTCTAGGACTAGCAGGGATGCCTCGACGCTACTCAGACTACCCGGATGCATATACAATTTGAAACACAATTTCATCTATTGGCTCACTGATCTCCCTTATTGGTGTTATTATAATAATGTTTCTTATTTGAGAGGCATTTTCAGCAAAACGAGAAATTATAACTCAAGAACTAATAAGCACAAACCTTGAATGGTTACATGGCTGCCCACCCCCATATCATACTTATGAAGAACCAACATTCGTTCAAGTCCAAGAAAGGGTGGAATTGAACCACCTTTTACTGGTTTCAAGCCAATCACATCACTATTATGCTTCTATCTTATTAAGACTCTAGTAAATTTATTACATAGCCCTGTCAGTGCTAAATTATAGACAACATCTATGAGCCTTAATGGCATATCCAGTACAACTCGGATTTCAAGACGCAATCTCGCCAATTATAGAAGAGTTACTTTACTTTCACGACCATACCCTAATAATCGTTTTTTTAATTAGCGCACTAATCCTATACACCATCACCCTAATAATAACCACAAAGCTTACACATACAAATACAATAGATGCCCAAGCAATTGAAATAATTTGAACGATCCTCCCCGCTGTTATCTTAATCACAATCGCACTACCTTCCTTACGAATTCTCTATCTTATAGATGAAATTAATAATCCACATCTCACTATTAAGACAATTGGCCATCAATGATACTGAAGTTACGAATATACAGACTATGAAAACATAACATTTGATTCCTATATGGTTCCAACACAAGATTTAAAAAACGGATTCTTCCGCCTTCTTGATGTTGACCACCGCATGGTGATTCCAATAGAGTCGTCCATCCGAATACTTGTTTCAGCAGAAGACGTCTTGCACTCATGAGCAGTTCCATCCCTGGGTATTAAAACAGATGCAATTCCAGGACGACTTAATCAAACAACATTTATTGCAATGCGACCAGGACTATTCTACGGCCAATGTTCAGAAATTTGCGGTTCAAATCATAGCTTTATGCCTATTGTAATCGAATCAATCCCACTTAAACAATTCGAAAACTGAACTGCCTCTATCCTCTCATCCTCGCTAAGAAGCTTCCTATAGCATTAGCCTTTTAAGCTAAAGAAGGGTAAATAAGCCCCTTAGCGAAATGCCACAACTAAACCCATCTCCATGATTTTATATTCTTATATCAGCCTGAATTTCTCTCTTTACCCTAGTTTTTACAAAAATCTTATGTATTTCTCATAATAACCCAATAACACTTAATACTTATAAATATAAATCTGATCCTTGAATTTGACCATGACATTAGACTTCTTTAATCAATTTATAACTTCTCAAATACTAGGCATTCCTCTAGTATTACTAGCTATAATTGCCCCATCAATATTTATTTTTACAAAATCAACTCGCCTAACTTATAATCGAACTATGAGCCTTCAATACTGACTAATATTATCCTTTACAAAACAACTAATAATATCAACTAACTACAAAGGACAAAAATGAAGTTCAATTCTCCTTTCATTAATGCTATATCTACTTCTACTAAATCTTCTTGGACTACTACCATACACATTTACACCAACAACTCAACTGTCAATAAACATAGGATTTGCAATTCCACTATGGCTCGCAACCATCATACTAGGTATTCGAAGCCAACCCACAATAACACTAGGACATCTACTACCAGAAGGGACACCAACATTTCTCATTCCAATTCTTATCATTATTGAAACAATTAGCCTTATTATTCGACCGCTAGCATTAGGAGTCCGACTAACTGCAAATTTAACAGCAGGACATCTACTTATTCAACTAACATCAACTGCTACTTTAATAGTTGTAAATACTATACCAACAACTGCCCTACTTAGCTTTATAGTCCTTATTCTTTTAATAGGACTTGAGTTAGCCGTTGCAATAATTCAAGCATACGTTTTTACTCTCCTACTAAGTCTTTATTTACAAGAAAACGTATAATGACCCACCAAACCCATGCTTATCACATAGTAGACCCAAGTCCATGACCACTGACTGGAGCAATTGCAGCATTACTATTAACATCAGGTCTAGCCATATGATTTCACTTTAATACTACAATTTTAATAAACCTGGGCCTATTAATCCTTCTTCTTACAATATACCAGTGATGACGAGATATTACCCGAGAGAGCACATTTCAAGGACATCACACTTTACCAGTACAAAAAGGCCTTCGATACGGAATAATTCTTTTCATCACGTCAGAAGTTTTTTTCTTCCTTGGATTTTTCTGAGCCTTCTATCACTCAAGTCTAGCACCAACTCCAGAATTAGGAGGATGTTGACCACCAAGTGGTATCAAAACACTAAACCCATTCGAAATGCCCCTACTTAATACAGCAGTCCTTCTTGCCTCAGGAGTCACAGTGACCTGAGCACATCACGCTATTATAGAGGGCCTTCGAAAAGAAGCTACTCAGGCCTTGACCTTAACCATTCTACTAGGATCTTACTTTACCTTACTTCAAATAATAGAATACTACGAAACATCATTCACAATTTCAGATAGTGTTTATGGCGCCACCTTTTTCGTAATAACAGGCTTTCACGGATTACATGTCATTATTGGATCTTTATTCCTATTGATCTGCCTTACTCGACAAATTATATCACACTTCACAACTACCCATCACTTAGGCTTTGAAGCTGCCGCATGATACTGACACTTTGTAGATGTTATCTGACTTCTTCTTTATATTTCAATTTACTGATGAGGCTCATATTCCTCTAGTATAATAATACAAGTAATTTCCACTTACTAAATCCTAATAAAAATTAGGGAGAAATAATGATTCTGCTTTCTATACTTATAATTACCTTCTTAATTACAACCATCTTAATTATCTTCAGCTTCTGAGTACCACAAACGTACCCTGATCAAGAAAAACTTTCACCATATGAATGCGGATTTGACCCTCTTGGAACAGCACGACTTCCATTTTCTCTCCGATTTTTTTTAGTGGCTGTCTTATTCCTCTTATTTGACTTGGAGATCGCTTTACTACTCCCACTCCCATGAGCAATCAACCAGCCGTTACCATTAAACACGCTTACTTGAGCAACTATAATCTTAAGTCTTCTAACTTTTGGATTAATTTATGAGTGACTAGAGGGAGGGCTAGAATGGGCAGAGTTAGAGTCTAGTTTAATAAAACAACTAATTTCGACTTAGTATATCTTGAATATTTTCAAGGACTCTAAATGACTCTAACCTACTTCATCATAAACTTAGCCTTTATACTGAGCATCATAGGACTCTCCCTACACCGAACCCATTTAATCTCCACCCTTCTATGCATTGAAGGAATAATACTATCACTATTTATTCACATATCAGTATTATCAATAAGCCTTCAACTCTTATCCATAACCTGCACCCCAATCATTCTTTTAGCACTATCTGCATGTGAAGCTGGTACCGGACTAGCATTAATAGTTGCAACCTCACGAACACATGGTAATGATCACCTTACCAGCCTTAATATTCTACAATGCTAAAAATTTTACTTCCAACAATTATATTAATTCCAATAATATTACTATTAAACCAAAAATATCTCTTTTCCATTTCCACTACATTCTCCTTAATTATTGCCTTATTTAGCCTGCCACTACTTAAATACCCATTAGACCTTGAACAATACTCTATTAACAACTACTTAGCAATTGACCCAATCTCAGCCCCACTTGTTGCCCTATCTTGTTGACTTCTGCCTCTTATAATAATAGCCAGCCAAAATCATCTTAATCAAGAACCCTTTAACCGTAAACAAGCCTTTTTCATTACTCTTACTATACTTCAAGTATCCCTATTTATATCTTTTACAGCTTCAAACCTTATAATATTTTATATTATATTTGAAACAACCCTTATTCCAACCTTAATTATTATTACACGCTGAGGAAATCAAATAGAACGCCTAAGCGCTGGTATTTACTTCCTATTCTACACGCTACTAAGCTCACTCCCACTATTAATTGCCCTTCTATTTATTAATAATAAAATATCCCTAACTTTCCTACCCTACCTACACCTTCTACAACAAGAGCCTATAAACTCTTGAAGTTATATAATACTATGACTAGGATGTTTTATAGCATTTTTTGTAAAAATACCCCTTTATGGTCTACACTTGTGACTTCCGAAAGCCCATGTAGAAGCCCCAATCGCAGGGTCTATAGTTCTTGCTGCTATTCTCCTAAAACTAGGTGGCTATGGAATCCTCCGAATTTCACTACTATTTCCCATATCAACCTCTACTTTATACTATCCATTTCTTATTCTTGCTCTATGAGGTATTATAATAACAAGTTCTATCTGTTTACGACAGACAGATCTAAAAGCAATAATTGCCTACTCATCTGTTAGTCATATAGGCCTTGTTATCTCATCAACTTTAATTCAAACTCAATGAAGCCTTTCCGGAGCAATTCTACTTATAATTGCACATGGATTAACATCATCAATACTCTTCTGCTTGGCCAATATAAACTATGAACGAACAAAAAGCCGAACACTTTTAATTACTCAAGGCCTTCACTTGATTCTTCCAATAATAACTTTTTGATGACTAATTGCCTGCCTCACTAATATGGCACTACCACCATCAATTAATCTAATAGGAGAATTACTAATTATGACCTCTATAATAAACTGATCCCCTCCAACAATTATTATCACAGGACTAGGCACCCTACTTACTGCATGCTACTCACTTTACATATTTACAATAACCCAACATGGAAAACCACCTCTACATATAATCCTAAACCCCACTCATACACGAGAACACCTTCTAATATTTCTTCACGCAGCCCCACTTATTCTACTAATCATAAAACCAGAACTTGTAACAGCCTTATTCGCCTGTAAATATAGTTTAACATAAGACATTAGACTGTGATTCTAAAGATAGAAGCTAAAACCTTCTTATATACCAAAAGGTTAAACACTAAGAACTGCTAATTCCTAGCTCTAAAAATAAACTTTTAGGCCTTTTACTTTTAAAGGAAAATAGATATCCACTAACCTTAGGCGTTAAAACACTTGGTGCAAATCCAAGTAAAAGTATATGTATCAATTACCACAAACCTTAGTACTCCTTATTCTACTCACTCTCATCCTTCCACTTATTGCTCCTAACATAATAACTCAAAAGTCTATAAAACAAAATTCAAATCACATTAAAACAATAGTGATGCTAGCCTTTTTTATTAGTATTCCACCCCTAGCTCTATTTATCAATCAAGGTACTGAAATAACTATTACCAATCTAAACTGAATAAATATTATTAACTTTAATTATAATATAAGCTTTATTCTCGACTTTTATTCACTTATATTTATGCCAATTGCCCTGTTCATCACATGATCAATCCTTGAATTCTCCCACTGATATATAGCAACCGACCCATTAATTAATCGATTTTTCAACTACCTTCTTATTTTCCTCATTACAATAATTATCTTAATCACTGCCAATAATATATTCCAATTCTTCATTGGTTGGGAAGGGGTGGGAATTATATCCTTCCTACTTATTGGCTGATGGTCAGCTCGTTCTAATGCCAACACCTCAGCATTGCAGGCCGTTATCTACAACCGAATTGGGGATATTGGCCTAATCTTAACAATCGCATGACTAACCACAAATACCTCAACCCTTGAATTTTCACAAATATTCCAACTCACACCAAATAATATATTTCCTCTTATAGGACTAATCCTAGCTGCCACTGGTAAATCTGCTCAATTTGGACTACATCCCTGACTGCCTGCTGCCATAGAAGGACCCACTCCAGTTTCAGCACTCCTACACTCTAGCACAATAGTTGTAGCCGGTATTTTTCTCTTGATTCGCTTACACCCCATTATAGAAAATAGCCCACATGCTTTAACAACCTGCCTGTGCCTCGGTTCCATAACCACCCTATTTGCAGCTATCTGCGCCCTAACCCAAAACGATATTAAAAAAATCATTGCCTTCTCAACTTCTAGCCAACTAGGCCTAATAATAGTATCAATTGGTATAAACCAACCTCAACTCGCTTTTCTTCATATATCAACACATGCATTCTTTAAAGCCCTCCTATTCCTATGCTCCGGCTCGATCATTCACAACCTATCCAATGAACAAGACCTCCGGATAATAGGCAATATTAAAAACATTCTTCCAATTACCTCAACCTGTCTAACCATTGGAAGCCTTTCCCTAATAGGAACACCATTTCTCGCAGGCTTCTTCTCAAAGGACCTAATTATTGAAACAATAAATATTTCATCCCTAAACGCCTGAGCCCTCCTTATAACTTTAACCGCAACAATAATAACCGCTATATACAGCATCCGCATTATCTACTATGCCCAAATAAGCTCACCACAATTTATAACCCTAATTTCCCCAAACGAAAATGATAAAACCCTACTAAAACCATTAATTAAACTTTCAATCGGAAGTATTTTGGCTGGCTCACTCATTACAACGATAGCATTACCCCAAAAATCCATAATCATAACACTTCCCATAGAACACAAACTAGCAGCTCTCTCTATTACCTTATTAGGCCTTCTATACGCACTAGAACTAGCTAACCAAACTACACTACTCATCCCATGAAAACAGTACATAATTAACCTATTTTCTACTCAACTCGGATTTTTCAATTTACTACATCGAACAATACCAAAGATTACCCTTGATCACGCCCAAAACGCGCAAACTCTCGACCTATCATGGTTAGAAAAAATTGGACCACAAGGCCTAACCATACTTACCATCGCATCTATTAAAAAAACAATATCCCAAAAAGGCCTAATCAAACACTATTTATCTATTTTTATCCTAACAGCTTCATTAATTCTATTAATACTTAAACAGAACGAATACTTCCACTAGTTCCACCCCGTACTAATTCTAACACTACAAATAAGGTTAACAATAATGCTCAACCAATAACTAATAAAGCCCCTGCCCCATTAGAATACAATAACGAAACACCAATAAAATCAGTACGAATTAAACAAATTTCACGAGTACCACCACCGGCTACACCTAAACCAACTTTATTCCACAAACCACATAAAATTACACTCAACAGCCCAATCAATGTAAAATATATAGTAAAATAAAGACCAACAGAAATATTCCATCAAGCCTCCGGATATGGGTCAGAAGCCAGAGCCACTGAATACGCAAAAACCACAAGTATTCCCCCTAAATAAACCAAAAGTAACACTAACGATAAAAAAGAACTACCAAAAACTAGTAATAAACCAGAACCTACTAAAGCAACAAACACCAAAACAGCAGCACCATAATAAGGAGAAGGATGAGACACAACTAAAACAAGCCCAACTACAAAACAAATAAATAACAAAAAAACTAAATATGACATTACTTCTATTTGGATTCTAACCAAAACTTAAAATCTGAAAAACCATCGTTGTAATTCAACTATAGAAATATTTAACTATGCCGATACGAAAATATCACCCAATCCTAAAAATTATTAATAACTCCTTTATTGATCTCCCAACACCCTCAAATATCTCTTCTTGATGAAACTTTGGGTCCCTACTAGGAATCTGCCTAATCTTACAAATTATAACTGGTTTATTTCTTGCCATACACTATACTGCTAATGTCTCACTAGCATTTTCATCTATTGCTCACATTTGCCATAATGTCCAATACGGATGACTTCTCCGTAATCTACACTCTAACGGAGCATCAATATTCTTCCTTTGCATTTACTTACACATTGGACGAGGATTGTACTACGGATCTTATCTATCAAAAAAAACATGATACATTGGCACAATTCTACTATTACTAACCATAGCCACAGCATTCATAGGATACGTGCTTCCCTGGGGCCAAATATCCTTCTGAGGGGCAACCGTTATCACCAACCTTCTTTCAGCTGTCCCTTATTTAGGCACAACTCTAGTTGAGTGAATTTGAGGCGGATTCTCCATCGATAATGCAACACTCACTCGCTTCTTCACCCTCCACTTTCTACTTCCCTTCATTATTATAGCAGTATCTGCTGTACATCTCTTATTCCTTCACGAACAAGGATCTAATAACCCAACAGGCCTCTCATCAAACCCAGACAAGATTCCATTTCACCCATACTATTCCTATAAAGATCTCCTTGGGATTATACTCTTACTCACATTACTACTACTATTATCAATATTCTCCCCCAACCTATTAGGAGACCCAGAAAACTTTTCACCAGCAAACCCACTTATCACACCAACCCATATCAAGCCCGAATGATATTTTCTTTTTGCCTATGCAATTCTTCGATCAATTCCTAACAAACTAGGAGGGGTTCTAGCCCTTTTAGCTTCAATTCTTATCTTGTTTATTATCCCAACTCTTCACATATCAAAACAGCAGGCTATAACTTTTCGACCTCCATCTCAAATTTTATTTTGACTAATCATCTCTGATATCCTGATTCTTACTTGAATTGGAGCACAACCAGTAGAAGATCCATTCATCATAATTGGCCAAGTCGCATCAATCCTTTATTTCACACTCTTTCTCCTAGCATTACCAATCATTTCACTAATAGAAAACAAACTATTAAATTGATAGTCTTATATAGCTTAACTCTTAAAGCACTGATCTTGTAAATCAGAAATGGGATTTGAAACCCCTAAAGACATCAAAAGAAGAGACCTACCTCTATCATTGGTCCCCAAAACCAATATTTTTAATAAACTATCTCTTGTTTTCCGACCCCATTAACCTATATAACCCGACTTCATTATGCCAACTTTAAGTTGGCTTATTTTCCGACCCCATTAACCTATATAACCCGACTTCATTATGCCAACTTTAAGTTGGCTTATTTTCCGACCCCATTAACCTATATAACCCGACTTCATTATGCCAACTTTAAGTTGGCTTATTTTCCGACCCCATTAACCTATATAACCCGACTTCATTATGCCAACTTTAAGTTGGCTTATTTTCCGACCCCATTAACCTATATAACCCGACTTCATTATGCCAACTTTAAGTTGGCTTATTTTCCGACCCCATTAACCTATATAACCCGACTTCATTATGCCAACTTTAAGTTGACTTATTTTTCAAGGTATATGCCGGCCTAGGCCGGCATATACTATTAATTTCTTATTAAACTACGTATGGATTTCAACGATTTTTCTTGCATATCTCACCCCACATGATTTATCAACACTAGATTCCCCCGATACTTAATTCTAAGCTAACTACCTAATCCCCCCAGCCTCTTACTACTCCTATGTATATCGTGCATTACTCGAATTGCCACCCGGAGATTATTTCTGGTAAATCTCTACAACTTTCAACTCGTATGTGTAGCTCCACATATTATCTATTTATCATCCATAGCACGAGGCATCCTCAACCCTTGTAAAAGTACACACTCTTACTAGCGTCGTAGGACAATTTACCGAGGTTGCATCCCTTTCTCACTTTTTCCAAGGCCTCTGGTTGTTAGGTCAGGGACCATTTAATTACCTTCACCCCTCCTCACTTTTTCCAAGGCCTCTGGTTAATGGGCCGAGTACTCGTCTCCTCATAACCATGGCATCCCCAGTTCGGAGGCTTTTAGGTCTTTTTTATTTTTTTAGGTGTAGCCTCAGAGCCGCCTCGCTTTCACGCCAAAATCAATTGAAACTGAACATAATATGCAAACTTTATCGGACCCCCTGGGTTATATGTTCTCATTCAGTTAATGGTCTCAGGGCATATAAATCTCAAAAACAAACTACCAAAGCTTGTTTACCAACAAATCCCCTTTTGTATACGTATACCTATATGCATCACAAGAGCAGACACATATAGGCACACGTATACACCCACATGTGTCACAAGAGCAGACACATATAGGCACACGTATACACCCACATGTGTCGCAAGAGCAGGCACATATAGGCACACGTATACACCCACATGTGTCGCAAGAGCAGGCACACATAGGCACACGTATACACCCACATGTGTCGCAAGAGCAAACACACATAGGCACACGTATACACGCAATATATATATTTTTTTCAGCAAACCCCCCTACCCCCCTTACCAACAACCCTCTACTTAGTTAAATTTTTTTTCTCGCCAAACCCCAAAAGTCGAGATTTAACTAAGCAATAAGTTGCTAGCATACTAGCTACCCCAGCGTCTTACGAAATGTAAACGCAACTATATATATATATATATATAATATT